ATATCTCAGTATCGAGAATGATACCAAAGATCTATATTTGTTTATAAACTCTCCTGGCGGGTGGGTTATACCTGGAGTGGCTATTTATGATACAATGCAATTTGTGCGACCAGATGTACAGACAATATGCATGGGATTAGCCGCTTCAATGGGATCTTTTATCTTGGCCGGAGGAGAAATTACCAAACGTCTAGCATTCCCTCACGCTTGGCGCCAATGAGGTTTTTATTTGAGAGAAAAAATAAGACTATGCCTTCGCCATATGAATATTAAGTAATAATAGCATGGCACTTTGAATTCGATATCAAAATAAAAACTGTTTATTGTTTTTTCAAAACATTAGATTATGTATCGAGAGAGTAGTATGAGATAAAAGGTATTTCCTATTTTTTATATTGGGGATTCCAGTTCAGCGTCACAAACTTTTTTATTTTCACACCGAGGGGGCTTAGTTATGTTCTGAAAGAGTTCGAAAATAAAAAGAATCTTGTTTTTTTTTTCCTTATTTTACAAAAAGCAACTTTGGGATTGCTGAATCACAGACAAACCAAATAATAATCTAATAATAAATATATATAAAGCAACGGAACCATCATAGTATTTTTGAACTCCTACGAAAAGAAGGGTGGTAATTTGATCATTTACCGATCTGGGTCTGATAGATCCTATTTTTTTCTTTGATGGAAGGTAAAGGTCAATTTTATTATAGAGCCGTATGCAATGCATAAAAGATGCCCGTACGGTTGTTGAATTCTGTCTTTTTTTCTTTTCTCTTCATCATGCAAAATAGAGGAACCCCTCTTTTGTTATACCATCAGGGTAATGATTCATCAACCTGCTAGTTCTTTTTATGAAGCACAAACGGGAGAATTTATCCTGGAAGCGGAAGAGCTGCTCAAACTGCGTGAAACCCTCACAAGGGTTTATGTACAAAGAACGGACAAACCCTTATGGGTTGTCTCGGAAGACATGGAAAGAGATGTTTTTATGTCAGCAACAGAAGCCCAAGCTTATGGAATTGTTGATCTTGTAGCGGTGGTTGAGTGAAAATAGCTCGGATTTTTTTCGCGTAAATCCTCGATTTCAGATTTTATCTTTTTGCTCAATTTACTAGAAAATGAAATAGAAGTAATTCAAAATCATCAGGTTAGGATCGATCTAAACCAGCCCATTATTTATATGATATGATTCAACATGCCAACTATTAAACAACTTATTAGAAATACAAGACAGCCAATCAGAAATGTCACAAAATCCCCCGCGCTTCGGGGATGCCCTCAGCGTCGAGGAACATGTACTAGGGTGTATGTGCGACTCGTTCAGATCATGAGCTGGGATAAAAGAAAGAAAACTTTTTCCGGTATCAATGATCAGTACCGGCGAATAGGATAGAATATAAAAAGAAGTCCATTCAATTCAGTATCTAAAAAAAAGAGAATCTATCCATTCTATTGTGTATGAAATTTATGGTTTCCGTTGGTGCAAATCCAATCACCTCAATTTAAGATGAGAAGCAATTCTCCATTGGTAGCAAATGGTTATCCATTAAGCGGAGGAAATCTTACAGAAAACTTAGGCCCCCTCTTGCAAGAACGGACTAACAGGGTTAGCTACCCAGCCAACTTTCATAATTAAATACCGTTACTGTGTAAGTAGATCTAATCGTGAAAGACCTATCACTGGAAAATTCATGGGTAGAGCCAAAGAATGTGAACTATACAGGTTACCAATAACATTGATTAAATGAAGTAAAGGCTCCGGTGTATAGAGAAAACCTCACCGTTTAAGAAGTAACCATAGAAACGAAGGAAGCCGCTATTTCTTTATCTATTTCTATTTTTTTTTAGTTATTCTATTTTGATACCCAGTAAAATAAAATTTATTATTTCGAAGTCAAATGTCTATAAAAAAATAAAAATAGCGGTCGGGAAGGTTATAGTAGCCAAAGCCATTGGAATTTTTAGTTTATACATTGGAAAAAAGCTTTGTTATTAATAGACTAGGAAAGGGCAAAAGAATAACTGAAAGAAAGGAAATCTATTAGTTATTCGTAAAAGTTTCATTTATTCAATGACCAGAATTAGACGGGGATATATAGCGCGGAGACGTAGAACAAAAATTCGTTTATTTGCATCAAGCTTTCGAGGGGCTCATTCAAGACTTACTCGAACAATTACTCAACAGAAAATAAGAGCTTTGGTTTCGTCTCATCGGGATAGGGAGAAGCAAAAGATAAATTTTCGCCGTTTGTGGATCACTCGAATAAACGCAGTAATTCGTGAAAAAGGGGTATCCTATAGTTATAGTAGATTAATACACGACCTGTATAAGAAACAGGTGCTTCTTAATCGTAAAATACTTGCACAAATAGCTATATCAAATAAAAATTTTCTTTATATGATTTCCAATGAGATCATAAAAGAAGTAGATTTGAAAGAATCCACCGGAATAATTTAAACGGAGTTCCCCGGAGAATGAACTCCGGGAGGGTAGAGTCAAA